ATGATACTTATTAGAATTCGATACTAGTTCTTAATGTCAATTGGAAAATTTCTAGTTGTTTTCAACACTTTCTAAAAACTTTCTAAATTAAAGGTTCATTGGACCAAAAAAGGGAAGGAAGAAGGCGAATCAGTATGGTAATCCCTCACCCATAAATCCGTCCTTCCCCCGTATTCTTGTCCGAATGAAGAAAAATGGTAGGAGTGAAATCTTAACAAAATTTCAAAAAAAAAGCAAGAGTAGGAAAGTACACCGAAAAAATAATATGTATTTTTATTTTTCTATTTTTTTTTTAATTAAACAAAAGGATTCGCAAATAAAAGGGCTAATGCTACAACCAGACCATAAATAGTTAAAGCTTCCATAAAAGCCAGACTAAGTAATAAAGTACCCCGTATTTTGTCCTCTGCTTCCGGTTGTCGTGCAATCCCTTCTACAGCTTGCCCTGCAGCTGTGCCTTGACCAACTCCAGGTCCAATAGAAGCAAGTCCGACGGCCAACCCAGCAGCAATAACAGAAGCAGCAGAAATCAGTGGATTCATGATAAGTTTCTCCTATTCCAAATAAAATAAAGAAAAGAAATCGTTAATAATATAATTATAATAAACCAAGAAATTATGACTTTCTTATTTCATTCTTCATATTTCTCTTTATTTAGTCGAAGTTGAATTAAAAATTACAAACGGAAATAATAATTTTTATTGAACTATCCTTCCTAATTACTTCGATTTTTCTTTTTGTTTCTACCCATGGAGTTTTTTGTGAATACATACAAGTTTTCTTCTTATCTTAAATTTTGAATCTTTCTTTTTCTTTATTTATTTCATTTTTTTAGTCATTCCATATTCAATTCACAATTACATACAGATGAAACGGAAGGGCTTTCTTTTTTGAATCCCATCTAAATTGAGAGTAGTAGCAGGACAAATTTAGATATATAGTCATATATAACTAGTGAATATCTAATATGACATATACATGTGTTTCTTCCATACCGTAAACCAATTAGTTGTGTCTTAGATTCAATCGGATTCAAGAATCATTCTTTGAAACCTCCAAAAAAGAAAGAGTTGTCTTATAGCGATTAGATTATATATACACCTAGTTCGACCCCTTCACCCTACCCTCTTTTTTTTTACAATTCCCTGATAATCTTTTATTATTATCTTACACTAAATCGTAGACTGATTTTATTTATACCTTATCCTTATTGGATCTTTTTTTGGGGGGGTAATTTTTTTGATTATTATTCAAAATTTCTTTCTATTTGTTTATTGATGTTCCTAAAGTAGATTATCGTGAACCGCACATACTTTGTGGAGGACTAAACTAAAAAAAAAGACTATTTCGATAACTAGTCAATGATGCCCTTCCATGGATTCACCTATATAAGCCGCAGCTAAAGTAGCAAAAATAAGAGCTTGAATACCGCTTGTAAATAATCCAAGGAACATAACAGGTATAGGAACTACTAAAGGTACTAACGAAACAAGAACAACAACTACTAACTCATCAGCTAATATATTTCCGAAAAGTCGAAAACTAAGCGATAAGGGTTTTGTGAAATCTTCTAAGATGTTAATCGGTAAAAGGATTGGGGTTGGTTGGATATATTTACCAAAATAAGCCAATCCTTTTTTGGAAATACCCGCATAGAAATATGCTACTGACGTAAGTAAAGCTAATGCAACCGTAGTATTTATATCATTTGTGGGTGCAGCTAACTCTCCATGAGGTAACTTTATAATTTTCCAAGGCAAAAGAGCCCCTGACCAATTCGAAACAAAAATAAATAGAAACAGAGTTCCAATAAATGGAACCCAAGGACCATATTCTTCGCCAATCTGAGTTTTGCTCACGTCTCGAATGAATTCAAGGACATATTCAAAGAAATTCTGACCGGAAGTGGGAATAGTTTGCGGATTTCGAACAACTAGAATGGTTGAAACTAATAAGATAGCAATTACAACCCAAGAGGTAATAAGTACTTGAGCATGCACTTGAAAATTCCCTATTTGCCAATAGAAATGTTGACCTACTTCCACAGCAGATATCTCGTATAATCTGTTTAATGTGTTGATGGAACATAATAGAACATTCATATTGCCCTGTCCTCTAAAATAAAAAAATCTAACTTGAAAGGGAATTATTTTGATTCAAGCATTTCCTTTTTTACTTTCATTTTCGATTTTGAATACCTACTCATCATATAATATTTATTTCTGTTTGTTCTTTTTCTCTTCTCTTTTTCTTTTTGCACAATTTTGTAATGGTCTAATAATGGATTCCATAAATCTATGAATCCCCCCAAAAAATCTAACAATTTATTTATCTTATTATTAATCAAAATCAATAATTTTGTATATAGCTAGAAATAGAACGACCCTCACAAATTGCAAATACTAATTTGTTAAGAATTAATTGGATTGAAGCTAGAGTATCATCATTAGCTGGAATCGAAATATCTGCGAGATCTGGGTCACAATCTGTATCGATTAAAGAAATCGTTGGAATTCCCAAAGTGATACATTCTCGAAGAGCCATATCTTCTTCTTGCTGACCAACGATGATTACAATATCGGGTAACCCCTCCATATATTTTATGCCGCCCAGATATGTTTCCAAATGAGATAATTGTCTCTTCAACATAGCGGCATCTCTTTTTGGAAGAGAGTTGAGTTTCCCCGTCTTTTGCTCCGTTCTCAAGTCCCTGAACTTACGAAGTCTCGTTTCTGTAGTATACCAATTCGTTAACATACCACCGAGCCATTTTTTATTAACATAATGACATCTAGCTCTTATTGCAGCCCGTGGTACTGAATAGGCTGCTTTTTTGTTTGTCCCAACAATTAAGAATTGTTTTCCTCTGCTTGCTGCATAAAAAACCAAATCACAAGCTTCTGATAAAAAACGAGCAGTTCGAGTAAGATTTATAATATGAAGACCCTTACGCTTTCCGGATATATAAGGTGCCATTCGAGGATTCCATTTACTAGGTTCATGGCCGAAATGAACTCCTGCTTCCATCATCTCTTCAAAAGTTATGTTCCAATATCTTTTTTTCATTTATCCCCACACTTTTTTTTGAAAAAAAAATTGAAAAAAAAAGAGATCAGGTATCCTGAAATAGAAATAAATAATTGTTCCGACGGAACCTTCTCTTTTATTGAAGATTGGCCATTAATACATAAACATAATAAGGCCATTCATTTTTTCTATTTATTATACTTACTTTATTACCAAATCAAATGACTGCATTTAAGGTAAGGGGATGAATCGAATCTGCTTTTCGGAAGCATTAAATCCTAGATTTCTAATTTATCACAGAACAGAAATTCTTTGAAATGAAAAAAATCAAAGAATTTTTCTGTGATGGAATAAAAGATTTCTAATTTCTACTTCGAATAATTTTTTTTTTTCCAAGGTAATCTTGTTATGTTGCCTTGACCGTGAACGGTGCATTATTCTTTTGAATCCGGTACCAACGGGTACCATTCCCCCTAAAACAACATTCTCTTTAAGACCTTTCAACCAATCGATACGACCCCGAAGAGCGGCTTTTGCTAAAACTCTAGCAGTTTCTTGAAAACTCGCTTCGGATATGAAACTTTGAGTATTCAGAGATGTTTTTGTTATTCCCAATAATAAAGCTCGGTAACAAATCGCTTCTTCCAAAGCACGCCCCGTTCGTTCGGCTCGCAATAATCCAATTAGTTCGCCAGGTAAAAATACATTAGACATTCCATCTTCTGAAACCAAGACTTTGGATGTTATTTGACGCACAATCATTTCTATATGCCTATTATGGATGTGTACTCCCTGGGATCGATAAACCTTTTGGATTTTATTAACCAAAGAAATACGACTTTGCGCTATAGTTAGCTCAGCACCAATCAAGAATCCCCAAGGAATGCCGAGAATTCTTGTTATACACTCGTTCCAAGCATCAATTCTTTTTTCTAGATTCATCGATATTGAATCAATCGACCGTATTTCTAATCCCTGTTCCACTTTTGGAAGACCCTGTGTTATATCACTGGATCTCGATTTTTCATATATAAATGTAGTTAATATATCTCCTTCATAAAGGATTTCTCCATAATGGCCATGAATGGTTGCTCCTGGAGTTGCCAAATAAGGGTTAGCCGATCTTATTATTACAGAATCCATTTGAACAGTTAGAACTTGACCCGATTTTAGTTTTAGGTGTGGTCCATTTTTCATTTGAGCTATACATATATTTTCACAAATAAATTGTCCAAGACTGATTATTGTAAACGTTTTTTCACAAGAATTATGATGGAGAAAATACCAATTCAAATGGAATGGATTTAAAACGATGTTACTGTATAGATCGGGTTTCAAAATTTTCTCGTTTTCCTCCATTAAATAATATTTAATTACTTGAAAAGTTTCCTTTAATTTGTCAAGTTGCAAATTTTGAGTTATTGAGATCTGATTATGAGTTATTAAATGGTAAAATGAATAAAAATTTGCAATTTGAAGGGCTATTCCTAAAGGGCCTAACGAATTCTTAATTGGAATTATAGGATCTTTTTTTATCCCATTGTCATATTTTACGTTGTTGAATGGTCTCATTTGAAAACAATTAGATGATGACAAAATTATCAAAGATCGGCATTCCTTATTTCTATTTAACAACATACGAATAGTTCCGTGATTTTGGCTAAGTGATTGTTGAATTTTTGCCTTGGAATGAATAGAAAAAAATGGATTGATATTGATCTGATCCGATTCATTATCCGAGATCAATCCTAAACCGGATAGGTCATTCCTTTTTCGGATATATGAAGTATTAGATTTCACTAAGTCAATTCTTAGGAAATACTTAATCAAACCATTTGTACTTACTTCAACAAAGGAAGCGAGCGCCTCCTCAATAGCAGAACTTGTTTTGTCTTGATCCCAATTCAAGACTAAACAAGTCCGAACTAATTGAATCGAAATTCCCCGAATGGATTTGTCATTTCCATAAAGAAGATAATTGAGAATTTTAAGTTTCAGATTATCCCTTTCCTGGAACAGATCTTGGGGAAAAAGTTTTACAAAATGGATACTGTCCGGTATTTCATATAGAATTACAGGTCGAACCAAAACAAAATACTTTTTCTTGGTAGTTGCGATCCATTGGACATAGGTCCAATTGTTCACTTTTGATTCCTTCCATTTTTTTTTTTTTAACGTCCCGGGTGGTATCAAGATGGCACTGTGTCGTGATATATTATTCATCTTCATCTCTCCGGGAAAATGGATATTTCCAGAAAAGATTTTTAATTCCATTTTTTTTTTTTTCTTTTCTAATCGGACCAATCCCCCTACTCGACTTCTTATATTTAAAGTGATTGGTGTTCCTATTCCAATGAGACTATTATTCCGTACCATTATGGAAGAAGATTCGGGTAAAATATGCACTTCTTCGGGAATAAAAAAAATTTGATTTACTTTGATTTGATATTTTGGCTTTAATTCTTTGATTCCTAGATCCTCATCAATTAAATCTTCTTTTTGAAAAATGGAATGAATTCCTATAGTTCTATATTTTGTAATTCCGGAACTCTGTCTTCTGTATTGAGGATTATCAAAATAAGCAAAAATACTATTTCTATAAAAAATACCATTGATAGGTATTTCAATCGAGACACCCGAAGGGGGCATTAGTTCGTTCTTTCGTTCTTGAATCGATTGGAATGGAAATGGAATAATAAATCTATTTCGTCGCCTTTTTGCCAATAAATAAAAAGTATCGTGAAAAATAGCAGGATACATCAAATGACAATGATCCGTACATATGATTTGATTCAATATTGAATCATCTGTAATCCTCCTTTCTTTTGTACCAAAAGTATGGAAACTAAATAATTTATGTTTGACTTGATCATTACTTACTAAAAGGTTAGGAATATTTCTTTTTTCGGTAGAAAGAGAATGGATGTGAATTTGATCTTGATCCTTGCAAAGTAAAAAATGGATTGCATCAGACCTCCACGATTTTCCGGATAATATCCATAAATGACTTGTTTTTGGTAAGATATGTAAATTACTATACATAAATTCTGATGCATGGTAAACATCGGTACTCCAATGCATTTCCCCTTCTGACTCACAATAAATATGTTTTCGAACACTTTCTTTCAAATTAAAAGTATATGTTCCCGCGCGCATCTCAGCAATCACTTGTTCGGATTTTACATATTGATCATTTTGAACTAATAGAAAACTTTTTTGTGGAATAATCACGTTATGTATAATATTGTCACTTTCAATAGTTACATACAAGTCTATATTACATAGAAAAGCAGGATATCCATGACGTGTACGTGTAGGGTGAACTAAATCCTCATTAAATTTGATTTTTCCATTCGAGGGGGCTCGTACATATTCTTCAGTACCCCCTGTGAATACTCCACCAGTATGAAAAGTTCTTAATGTTAGTTGAGTGCCCGGTTCTCCAATAGATTGACCAGCAATAATCCCTACAGCTTCTCCTAATTCTACTAGGTCCCCATGACTATGGCTCCGGCCATAACACAATCGGCAGATCCAAGACGTATTCCTACAGGTAAAGGGGGTTCGAATAAATATTGGTTGTGTTTGAAAAGTTATGAATCGATTGATAAGTCCAATTCCAATATCTTGATTTCTAACGACAATGCATCGTGAACCTATATATATATCGTCTGCTAATACACGACCCATTAATGTTTGTATCCAAATTCTTTCTGACATCATTTCATTTCGGGTATTCACAGAAATCCCTCGAATGGTACCGCAATCTGTTCGACGTACAACAATGTGTTGAACCACTTCAACAAGTCTACGTGTAAGATATCCAGCATCGGATGTTCGTACAGCAGTATCGACAACCCCTTTGCGGGCTCCGTAGCAAGAAATGATATATTCGGTTAAAGACAGTCCTTCACGTAAATTGCTTTGAATGGGTAACTCAATCATTTGTCCTTGTGGATCTGACATTAATCCCCTCATTCCTACTAATTGGTGCACTTGAGATGCATTTCCTCTAGCTCCTGAAAAAGACATTATATGGACTGGATTAAAAGGGTCAGTCATCCTAAAATTCAGATTCATTTCTTGTCGCAAATATTCGCTTGTAGCATACCATATTTCAATGGATTGGCGTAATTTTTCTACCGCATGTACATTCCCATAATGATTATGTTTTTCCAAAATCAAACTTTGTTGTTCCACATCTTGGACTAGCCATCTTTTAGAAGGTATTGTTAAAAGATCATCAATTCCTAATGAAATCGATGTAGTAGTAGCTTGATGGAACCCCAGAGTCTTTACTTGATCCAGGATGTGTGATGTATATGCCATTCCGAAATGATCTATGAATCTGCTAATGAGTCGTTTAATGGCAGTTCCACCTATCACGTTATTGTGAAAGACTAGATTGGCCCGTTCTTCCATAAGTACCTCCATATTCCACTCAGTGGGATTCGGTTCGACAATGGATTTGAGTGAATGATTGGAAAACTTCCTTTTCTTTATCTTTATTCACGTAGAAAATGGAAAAGATCCTAGTTGAATCGAGAAGACCGGAATTTACACCAGTATTATCAATTTACCTAGCTTAGATACCAACACCAACCATCTATATGATTAGATACCATATGAATCGGCCCGACAAAAACCTTGTATAGCTTCTTCGATTTCTCGATAAAAAGAAATATGACCAACAGTGGTTCGAATGTATATACAACGAATTTCTTTTTTTATACTTCTTATTACTAAATAATGCCCATAAATCTCATAATAGGTACCCGAAGATTCATAGTGAACTTCGATAGGAACTTCTCTTGAAGACATAATGCATTGATCTATTCGCCACCGGAGCCAAAAAGGACTATCTAAATTTATTCTTTTCTGTCGATAAGCTCCAATTGCATCATAGGAATTACAAAAAAAAGGTTCTTTTTTTTTCATATACTTATCTTTATTATCACGAATTTTTTCATTTTGAGAATTTTTGCAATTACACGGATTATACCTGTTTGCACAAATACCTCGACGATTTCCGCTCGTTAATACGTAAAGTCCAATAAGCATATCTTGCGTTGGTACGCAAATGGGATCTCCAATAGCCGGAGACACGAGGTTCGTATGAGAAAACATAAGTAAACGAGCTTCTGCTTGAGCCTCCAAAGATAAAGGCACATGAACAGCCATTTGATCTCCATCAAAGTCTGCATTGAATCCCTTACACACTAATGGATGTAAACAAATAGCACGCCCTTCTACTAAAATGGGTTGGAATGCCTGTATGCCCAATCTATGCAAAGTAGGCGCTCTATTCAGCAATACGGGATGCCCCCGCATAACTTCTTTAAGTATTTCCCATACGATGGGTTCTTTTTCCCGGATTTTACTCTTAGCAACTCCTATGTTCGAAGCAAAATGTTTTTGAATTAAACCACGAATTAGAAATGTTTGAAATAGCTCTATTGCTATTTCGCGGGGCAATCCACATCGATGTAATGAAAGTGATGGACCTACGACAATAACAGAACGCCCCGAATAATCAACTCGTTTGCCAAGCAGAGTTTCTCGAAATCTTCCCTCTTTGCCCTCAATTATATCTGAAAACGATTTGTAAACCTTATTATGACCGTCCCTCATCGGTTGTCCGCGAATTCCATTATCGAGAAGTGTATCCACGGCTTCTTGTACCAATTTCTCTTGAGACATTACTAATTCCTCCGGTGTAAAGCTACTTGTTGTTAATAGATCGATAAGAGTATTGTTCCGATAGATAACTCTTCTATAGAGTTCGTTAATATCCGAACTTATTAGTTTACCCCCATCTATTTGAATAATAGGTCTCAATTCGGGAGGAAGAACTGGTAAGAGACATAAAACCATCCATTCTGGTTCTATATTTGTTCGGATAAAATGCTTAGCTAATTCCATGCGTCGAACCAAAAAGTTCTTTCTTCTTCCAACTTGTCGATCTTCCCATTCATTTTCATTGTCCGTGGATCCTTCTTCTCCTAATTCTTTCCATTCTACCAACGAAGAATCCATAATAATTCTCAAATCCAGATCAACTAATTGTTCTCGGATAGCACCCGCTCCACTAGAAATTTCTCTAGAAATTTCCAGATTTCGAAATGTATCGAAACCCTGAGTAGCATAAGTAGCAAAAGTAGCAAAAAAGGGTGGGATACTGTATATCCAGGATTGGGTTTCATATTCGAATGAACCTCGTAATCGTAAGAAAGTTGGTTTTTTAACTGCGGGCCTAGCAAACGAAAAATTTGGATAGGATCCAATAAGATGGATCTCCCCCTTTCAAAATCGGACGTGAGGGTTTCCTCTCATCCGGCTAAAGTAGTTACACAAAATAAAGAAAAGATAAAAATAAGGGGTTTCCGCTTTCCAATTTTAGAAAACCTCTACTCTAAAATAAAAAGGTTTACTCTTTACTCAAGTTCTCAATAAAGATCAAGCAACATTTCATTGATACATTCTTCTTTTTTTTTTCTGAATTTTTTATCCAATTCGCAATTACGACAGAAATGAAATGTAAAATTCTTGAGTAGTCTACCTCCCTTCGAATGAGGAATCCTCTAAAATGAAATTCTTAATAAAAATAAAAGGAATATCCTCGAATTCATAAGAGATTTCTTTGTCTATGTATCATACCATTTGATCTTTTAGGTCCAGACGTCACCTCGACGGTTATGCCACGATGTCTTGAAGCCTATATGCGATAGATAGACTTCTGCAATCATGATTTATTTGAACAAAATTTAAGTTCTTTCTAAAAAAAAGAGATGAAATAGTTAATTCAAAAAAGAAAGTCTTTTTTTCACGAGGTACGTACAGCTATAAATGAATATTTATTTGTTACTGAATTGACCATAGACCAATTCCCTTTTGATTTGGGAGTAGTCAATACACCCATGAATTCTGAGCTTCATGTTACTCATCCCAAGAGACATGCCAGATCGAGGGCATC